GAACGCCACACAAAGTGACAAATAAAAAATTGACCTCATTATTATAAATCAAGTTATTGAATATTTCGAATAAATCCCTAAATTCAAAACTACCTGTTATCCAATAAAAACCTAAAATGCCTAAAAATAAACCAAAATCCCCGACACGATTAGTTACAAAGGCTTTTTGACAAGCATTTGCCGCAACAGGTCGTGTGAACCAAAACCCTATTAATAGATACGAACATATTCCAACCAATTCCCAAAAAATATAAATTTGTATCAAATTAGAACTAGTAACTAATCCCAACATGGAAGTACTGAAAAAACTCATATAAGCAAAAAATCTTACATATCCTTGATCATGAGACATATAATTATCACTATAAATAAGAACCATAATTCCAACAGTAGTGATTAATATTGACATAATAGAAGTAAGTGGATCAATTAAGTAGCCGAATTCTAAAGAAAAATCATTAGTGATGATCCAAGACCATACATATTGATAGATAGAACTGCTATTTATTTGCTGAATAGACAGATCAATCGAAAAAATCATGACTATACTTAACAATAAAATACTATGAAAGGACCACATACGACGAAGATTTTTTGTTGCCGTGGGAAAAAGAAGAAGTCCCACCCCTATTAACATAGGAACTGGAAGTGGAACGAAGGGTATTATCCACGCATATTGATATGTCTGTTCCATAAAAAATAAAAAGTTTTTTATTCTTAATTAAGTGTTTCCGATTCACCGGATCTTATCTCTTTTGAAAGGAGTCAATAAAAAAATCAAGATATGTACTAACATAAATAGAATTTTCTAATTTTATATTCTTACTTATTGTTTATTGTAAGTCTTTCTTAAATACTTCAACTATTCAAATCAAGAAGTTACAATTGGTCAAATGATATAACTAAAGTACTCGTAAAACGTGAATACTTAGTTAGTCACTAATATATTTATGAAGATACCGAAAATGAAAAATTCAATGATTATTAAAAAATTTCTAATCATAGAGCAAGTATAAAGAATTACACTAAAAATACTAATATGAATCATAGGATTAGATTAACTAAGATCACTAACCTGGCCTAATGAAATAAGAACTCGCTATTTTAGTTAGTTTATTCAAAATCATTAACTAGTTCATTATGGAATTGATTGATTTATTTCCAGTCTAATAAAATCAAAAACATTAAAGTTTTTCAGTAAGCAACAAGGGTGGAGTTCTTAAACCTTTCGATGTATTTTAGTACATGTAAATTAAATGTAGAACGACGAAAATAGGCAGAAATAGAAATGTAGGGTCTTTTTGATTCTTTATGTTATAGAGTTCAACCAATTTAATTGCTAGGGCACGGCGTATTCTATAGATTTGAATAAGAAAGAGAAATAAAAGTATCAATATCAATCAATACAAATTTTTCTTTCTTACGAATATTGTATGGACTAGAAAAACCATTTTCTTTTTGAAAAAAAAAAGAATATATCCTCTTATTCTAGTAATATTTTATGCAATTTTCACATATCTTTCACCTATCTACATTTATATGAAAATAATATTATCTAGAGAATAAAAAGAACAATTCGTTTTGAATAATAGATGTCTTTCACATCCAACTATAATAATGAGTAACCTCTTCATTTTTAAATGGCAGTTCCAAAAAAACGTACTTCTATATCAAAAAAGCGTATTCGTAAAAATATTTGGAAACGAAAGGGATATTGGGCAGCGTTAAAAGCTTTTTCGTTAGGGAAATCTCTTTTGACCGGAAATTCAAAAAGTTTTTTTGTGCGACAAACAAATAAGTAATAAAACGTTGGAATAATCTGAATTGATTTGACTCGAAAAAGGTCCATTACTTTTTTTGTTTGAAAAAAGAATAAAGACAGGATACAAGGTTTTAACCCTCTTTTAGTATGTTTTTTCATTTCCAAGGTGGGGAGTTTTATTTTCCCCATCGAACTATTTGTTACAATTCCAATAATAAATAAGAAAATTCTTTTTTCTCTCTATATCATATCTATAGAAGAGCAAATAGAAAATCTTTAGCTAAGGTAAAATTAATGAATTGTTGATACTAATTGATTCCATTTTTAAAACTTTTTGTGTAACTTTCGGACTTCTTAATTTCCTTTCTCTAAATTATTATATAGATCTCCCATATATCTTTCGCTTTCAACCCAATCAAAAAAGCCGTTAGCTTAGTTAGGATATTGTGTACGAAAAATGTGTCATTTTAAAAAAATTCAAAAAAAATGGGGTCTATTTTGTAAAAATGCATTTTTTTGAGTTCGATCGCGGTAGAACTATCTAGTTACAAGAGTTCAATCTCAGGAAAGCATAACCTACACGAAAGTCTTAAATTAATTTAATAAACTGACACCCTAAATGAAAAAAATGAACTTTCAAATCCCTATTTTAATGAATTTGGATTTATCAGTTTAAATCTTTCCTAAAAAACATTGCATTGAATTTACTCCTCCAATCTCGACGATTGAATATGAATA